TCCAATCGGGGGATCGAATTGATTATAAAAACATGAGTTTAATTAGTCGATTTATTAGTGAACAGGGAAAAATATTATCTAGACGAGTGAATAGATTGACCTTGAAACAACAACGATTAATTACTATTGCTATAAAACAAGCTCGTATTTTATCTTTGTTACCTTTTCTTAATAATGAGAAACAATTTGAAAGAACCGAGTCGACCACTAGAACTTCTAGTCTTAGAGCCAGAAAAAGATAGGTTTACTCTTTCTTCACTTGAATTCAACTTCCCATTCGAACTCAAACGCGGATTTATATTTTGTTGGAAAAATACAAGAATCCGGATTTAATTCTCGTGTCGTAAGAAAAAAATAATAATCTGGGAAGAAGCAATCTTTTTATTGAACGTGTTGATTCATATTTATTTTGACTACTTTCTCATATTTTATCATATTCTATTCATTTTTATTCGACCTTCCCGGAGTTCATTCTCCGGGCAACTCCGTTTAACCGGTGGATTCCTTCCAACCTACTTCTTTTATGATCTCATTGGAAATCATATAAAGACAATTCCTATTTGATATAGCTATTTGTGCAAGTATTTTACGATTAAGAAGCAACTGTCTCTTGTACAGATCGTTTATTAATCTACTATAACTATAGCATACCCCCCTTTCACGAATTGCTGCATTTATTCGAGTGATCCACAAACGACGAAAATTTATTTTTTGCCTATCCCTATCCCGATGAGCCGAAACCAAAGCTCTTATTTTTTGTTGAGTAATAGTTCGAGTAAGTCTTGAATGAGCCCCCCGAAAGCTTGATGCAAATAAACGAATTTTTGTTCTACGTCTCCGAGCGATATATCCCCGTCTAATTCTGGTCATTGAATAAATGAAACTTTAACGAATAACTAATAGATTTCCTTTCTTTCAGTTATTCTTTTGCCCCTTTACTAGTATATTAATAACAAAACGGATTTTTCCAATGTATAAACTAAAAATTCCAATGGCTTTGGCTACTATAACCTTCCCAACCACGATTTTTTATTTTTTCTAGGCATTTCACCTCGAAATACGAACTTGTACTATACTAGGTATTAAAAAAAAAATAGCAATGATAAAAAAATAGTGGATTTCATCGTTTCTATGGTTACTTCTTAAACGGTGAGGTCTTCTCTATACACCGGAGCCTTTACTTCATTTAATCAATGTTATTGCTAACTTGTATAGTTCACATTCTTCGGCTCTACCCATGAATTATCCAGTAATAGGTCTTTCACAACGAGCTCTACCTATACAGTAACGGTATTTAATTATGAAGGTTGGCTGGGTAGCTGACCCTGTTAGTCCGTTCTTGCAAGAGGGGTCTATGTTAACTCATATTTCCTCCGCTTAATGGATAACCATTTGCTACCAATGGAGAATTGCTTCTCATCTTGAATTGAGGTGAGTGGATTTACACCAATAGAAACCATAAATTTCATACACAATAAAAGGGATATGATCCATTTTCTTATTTTTAGATAGGAAATGTAGTTCGTTTTTCCGTTCTATCCTATTTGATCATTGATATTCGAACATTGTTCTCTTTCCTTTGTTCTAGTTCATGATCTGAACGAGTCGCACATACACCCTAGTACATGTTCCTCGACGCTGAGGGCATCCCCGAAGCGCGGGGGATTTTGTGACATTTCTAATTGGCTGTCTTGTATTTCTAATAAGTTGTTTAATAGTTGGCATGTTGAATCATATACATAATGGGCTGGTTTAGATCGATCCTAACCGGATGATTATGAATTACTTTTATTCAATAGAATAGTAAATAAAAGTCATAGAATATTAAACTCGGCAGGAGTAATTTCAAATCACGAATTGACGCGAAATCCAGGCTATTGTCATTCAACAGCTACAAGATCAACAATTCCATAAGCTTGGGCCTCTGTTGCTGACATAAAAACATCTCTTTCCATGTCTTCGGATACAACCCATAAGGGTTTGCCCGTTCTTTGTACATAAACCCTTGTCAGGGTTTCACGTAGTTTCAGCAGTTCTCCCACTTCCAGGATGAATTCTCCCGTTGCTACTTCAGAAAAAGAACCAGCAGGTTGATGGATCATTACCCTGATGATATAAGATAATAAAAGGTTTCTCTATTTCGCATGATGAGGGGAAGATAAAAGAAAGATAAAAGAATAACAAGAAAAAAAGATAGAATCGAACAACCGTACGGGCATCTTTTATGCATTGCATACGGCTCTACAATAAAATTGACCCTTACCTTCCATCAAAGAAAGAAAAAAATAGGATCGATCAGACCCCGATAGGTAAATGATCAACTTACCACCCTTCCTTTCGGAGGAATTCAAAAATACTATGATGGCTCCGTTGCTTTATATATTTATTATATTTTTTTGTCTGTGATTTGTCTGTGATTCAGCAATCCCAAAGTTGCTTTTTTATTTGATCAAATAAACTAAGGAAAAAAGAATCTTGTTTTTTTTCGCTCTATAAATAT